TATTTGGTGGGTAACATCGATGAAGCTACCGCGAAAGCTATGAACTTAGAAGTGGAGAGCAAATTGAAGAAATGACCTTAAATCTTTGTGTACTGATTCCTAATCGAATTATTTGGGATTCAAAAGTGAAAGAAATCATTTTATCTACTAATAGTGGACAAATTGGCGTATTACCAAATCACGCCCCCATTGCCACAGCTGTGGATATAGGTCTTTTGAGAATACGCCTCAACGACCGATGGTTAACGGCGGCTTTGATGGGCGGTTTTGCTAGAATAAGTAATAATGAGATCACCATTTTAGGAAATGATGCGGAGATGAGTACTGACATTGATCCGCAAGAAGCTCAACAAGCTCTTGAAATAGTTGAAGCTAACTTGAGTAGAGCTCGAGGCAAGAGACAAGCAATTGAGGCAAATCTAGCTCTCAGACGAGCTAGGACACGAGTAGAGGCTGTCAGTGTTATTTCTTACTAGTAAACAAACAAATACATAAAAGAAAAATAAAAAAAAGAACTTCTAATGAACTTCTTTATTATACTATACATCACATTTGGCTTCCGCCAGTTGAACACAATCAAGTCTAATCTGATTATACAACGAAAAAAAGAAGATGGATAAAAAAACTTATTAGATACCATTGACTCCGGTATCTAATAAGTTCTACCTTACCTACTATTGGATTTGAACCAATGACTCCCGCCGTATGAAAGCAATACTCTAACCACTGAGTTAAGTAGGTTATTTATCATCACAAAAAAAGGACCCATCGCTTCGGGGATTATAGGTGGAATATCATTTCTAAGCAATACCAATCCATTAAAACAGATCAGAGAGCTATCGTGTAGTATCATGGAATACCCATCTTGACAAGAGATTATCCATATGTTAAGATATCTATGACAAGGGCTATAGCTCAGTTAGGTAGAGCACCTCGTTTACACGTGCGCCAATGCTTTTCAAGGGAACCCATTATGCAATGAACATAATTTCTCTTATTGAGAAAGAGAAATCGATGTCTTACTCCATAGATTCGAGGGAACAAGAGAACAATAGCCTGACAAATATTTGGTTCGGTCCGATTCGGGTGCGAATTCAGGTGCCCGATCAAACGGAACCCACCATTGATTTGATAATTGATAAGGTAAATACCCAGTCCATTCAATGCTAGGCATAATGAGTATAAGGTCCTTAAAAGAAACTCTTTTCGTCCTATGAACTTTAAGGTGTATGAAGTTTCATATTTGACTCTTGCAGCGGAGCGATAGAAATTCCATTTCACTTAGGTTGATCTAGGCCGGAGGCAGACCTAAGTCAAGGTAACTCTTCTTTGAAACACTTTGGTATTGCTCCTGTATCAAAATACAAATAATGAATCAGAGCACATGGAACCATCTCATTATCCTCTTATTTTCCTGTAAAGATAAAATATGGTGGACTAACTGATATTTACATCAGTTGATGAAAGAGCCCAATGCAAAAAAATGCATGTTGGGTCTTTGAAACAGTTCGAATCATTTCGATAATAATCAGTTTGATCTGTTTTACCGAGAAGGTCTACGGTTCGAGTCCGTATAGCCCTAATACATTCTATTTTTGTTTTGTGTAGACATTCTCTATTTTAGTTTAATCTAGTTTTCATTTCCTCTATATTAGATTATAAGTATTTTATGTGGATCATTTATGATTCCGTCTTAATAGGAGTACATTTATGTTTCTGCTTCACGAATATGATATTTTCTGGGCATTTCTAATAATATCAGGCGTTATTCCTATCTTGGCATTTGTAATTTCCGGAGTTTTAGCCCCGATTAGTGAAGGACCAGAGAAGCTCTCTAGTTATGAATCGGGTATAGAACCCGTGGGGGATGCTTGGTTACAATTCCGAATCTGCTATTACATGTTTGCTCTAGTTTTTGTTGTTTTTGATGTTGAAACGGTCTTTCTTTATCCATGGGCAATGAGTTTCGATGTATTAGGTGTATCTGTCTTTATGGAAGCTTTAATTTTTGTGCTTATCCCAATTGTTGGTTCAGTTTATGCATGGCGAAAGGGAGCATTGGAATGGTCTTAGCTGAATACTCAGACAATCAAAAAAAGGAAGTAAAAGATGACATTGAGACAGTTATGAATTCGATAGATTTTCCGTTACTTGACCAAACAACCTCCAATTCCGTTATTTCAACTACATCGAATGATTTTTCGAATTGGTCAAGACTCTCCAGTTTATGGCCTCTTCTATATGGTACTAGTTGTTGTTTCATTGAATTTGCTTCATTAATAGGCTCGCGATTCGACTTTGATCGTTATGGATTGGTACCAAGATCGAGTCCTAGGCAAGCAGACCTAATTTTAACAGCTGGAACAGTAACAATGAAAATGGCTCCTTCTTTAGTAAGATTATATGAACAAATGCCTGAACCAAAATATGTCATTGCTATGGGAGCCTGTACTATTACGGGAGGGATGTTCAGTACTGATTCTTATAGTACTGTTCGGGG